GTCTATATACTTATTCTGATCTATATACTTATTCTGAGAGGAAATGAGATATTCAAATGATTTTTCATCGAATGACTATTCATCTATTTATTTTGATGCAAATAGCGGCAAGAAAACTCTATGGAAAAATGGTGGTTCAATTCGATGTTATCTAACGTGGAGTTAGAATACAGGTGTAGGCTAAGTAAATCAATGGATAATCTTGGTCCTCTTGAAAATACCAGTGTAAATGAAGACCCGATTTTAAATGATATTTTAAATGATATAGATAAAAACATCCCTAGTAGTAGTAATAGTAAGAAGTTTAATTACAATAATGTTGATTATTTAGTCATTATCAGGGATATTCAGAATTTCAGCTCGGATAACACTTTTTTAGTTAGGGATAGTAATAGGGACAGTTATTCCATATATTTTGATATTGAAAACCAAGTTTTTGAGATTGACAATAATCATTTCTTTCTAGAAAGTTCTTTTTATAGTTATTGGAATTCTAGTTATTTGAATAATAGGTCTAGAACTGACGACTCCCACTATGATCATTATATATATGATACTAAGTATAGTTGGAATAATTACATTAATAGTTGCATTGACAGTTATCTCCATTCGCAAATCTGTATTGATAGTTCTATTTTAAGTGGTAGTGAAAATTACAGCAAAAGTTACATTTATAGTTACATTTGTGGTGAAAGTGGAAATAGTAGTGAACCGGGGAATTCCAGTCTAAGAACTAGCATGAATGGTAGTGATTTAACTCTAAGAGAAAGTTCTAATAATTTTGATGTAACTCAAAAATACAAACATTTGTGGGTTCAATGCGAAATTTGTTATGGATTAAATTATAAGAAATTTTTTAAGTCAAGAATGAATATTTGTGAACAATGTGGATATCATTTGAAAATGAGCAGTTCAGATAGAATTGAGCTTTCGATTGATCTAGGTACTTGGGATCCTATGGATGAAGACATGGTATCTCTAGATCCTATTGAATTTCATTCGGAAGAGGAACTTTATAAAGATCGTATTGGTTCTTATCAAAGAAAGACAGGATTAACTGAGGCTGTTCAAACAGGCACAGGTCAACTAAACGGCATTCCTGTAGCAATTGGAGTTATGGATTTTCAGTTTATGGGGGGTAGTATGGGATCCGTAGTAGGTGAGAAAATCACTCGTTTGATCGAATATGCTACCAATAAATTATTACCTCTTATTCTAGTATGTGCTTCCGGAGGAGCACGTATGCAAGAAGGAAGTTTGAGTTTAATGCAAATGGCAAAAATCTCTTCTGTTTTATATGATTATCAATCGAATAAAAAGTTATTTTATGTATCAATCCTTACATCTCCTACAACTGGTGGGGTGACAGCTAGTTTTGGTATGTTGGGAGATATCATTATTGCTGAACCCAACGCTTACATTGCATTTGCGGGTAAAAGAGTAATTGAACAAACATTGAATAAGACAGTACCGGAGGGTTCACAAACGTCCGAATTTTTATTCCATAAGGGCTTATTCGATCCAATCGTACCGCGTAATCTTTTAAAAGGCGTTCTGAATGAGTTATTTCAGCTCCATGCTTTTTTTCCTTTGAATCATAAATCAAGTAGAGCCTTAAGTTAAAGTTAATTATTTAATTAATTTATTTAATTAACCAATTTCATGTTCTTTTCTTACCTATATATAGAAAGAGAAAGAGTCTTTCATATTTTCATATTTCTATATATTCTATATCTCTCGGGATATTCTTTTTTTTTTACTATATTTATACTAAATTTATACTAAAAGCCCCTAGTGCTGGTAGTGCTGGATCCGATTATAACGAATTTATAAACGGAAGAAAGACTTGAATTTTTTTTTAATTACTTTATTAAAATTAAATTAAAATTATAAGAAAAATTATAAGACAAGAACAAGAAAAAGATAAGAAAAGAAAAGAAGAATAACAAACAAGAAACAAATGTATTATCATACAAATATTTATACATATATTTTCTATAGAAAAAATCCATTTAATTCGTTCTCCATTTTTTGTACTTTATTATATATACTCACTTAGATATACTTAGATATATTTAATATAATTATATACGAATTATACGAATTATAATGATAAAATTCTAATAATTCTAAGATATCCTTTTAACAAAATATTTACCAAAATATTAGAACAATAAGAGGTAAAAATTTAATATAAGAATAAATATATAAATATAAATAACAGGTACAAATATTAAATCGGGGTGCCTATTCTATGACAATTCTCAATAACTTACCTTCTATTTTTGTGCCTTTAGTGGGCTTAGTATTTCCGGCAATTGCAATGGCTTCTTTATCTCTTCATGTTCAAGAAAACAAGATTTTTTAAATCTGATGGAGACAAATTTCATTGAATTTTTTTTTTCAAGACTTAGGACTTAGATTTGGATCATAACACAGATATCTATTTAGTATAATATGGTATAGTATAACATGCAGCTTTCTTCAAACAAAAATGAAAGGTTTCTTATGCAGTATGCGGGCGTAAATAAAATATGATATATGAGTAAATGAGCTTATTGAAAATAAATAGAGATTGGGACGGATGCCTAACATAAATGCAAAGCCAATGTATTTATATGTGTGTATATAGGTAATCATATGCATATGAGGGGTCTCCCATTTTTTTAGATCTAAGGAATTCCTCCTAAAGCTTTCTATCAGAATAGTGCAAGTTGATGAAAGTTACTTCGGAAACAAAAAAAAGTAAAGTCAAATTCATTTGGGCTAATTTCCCACTTACAATAAAATGCAACTGGATCTAGTATGAGTTGGCGATCAGAACGTATATGGATAGAACTTATAGCGGGGTCTCGAAAAACAAGTAATTTCTGTTGGGCTTTTATACTTTTTTTAGGTTCATTGGGATTTTTATTGGTTGGAATTTCCAGTTATCTTGGCAGAAATTTGATATCTTTATTTCCGTCTCAGCAAATAATTTTTTTTCCACAAGGAATCGTGATGTCTTTCTATGGGATCGCTGGTCTATTTATTAGCATTTATTTGTGGTGCACAATTTCGTGGAATGTGGGTAATGGTTATGATCGATTCGATAGAAAAGAAGGAATAGTGTGTATTTTTCGTTGGGGATTTCCTGGAAAAAATCGTCGCATCTTACTCCAGTTTCTTATAAACGATATTCAGTCTATCAGAATAGAAGTTAAAGAAGGTATTTATGCTCGGCGTGTCCTTTATATAGAAATCAAAGGTCAGGGAGCCATCCCTTTGACTCGTACTGATGAGAATTTGACTCCACGAGAAATTGAGCAAAAAGCAGCTGAATTGGCTTATTTCTTGCGTGTACCAATTGAATTGAAATGAAGAATGAACATTTTCTTAGCAGGAGATAAAAAATCCAAGTGTTCTTTTTTGCATAACTTAAGTGAAATTTCTTCACAATACTTATGAACCAAAGAAGGTGTATAATATATACGATATACGGAACAATTATAAAATGAAAAAATAAAACTTTATTTGAAATTGATACGTTAGGTACGTATAGATCATATTTTGTAAATTTTCTCTTCTTTCTTGTGTCAATCGACTTTTCTTTTTCTACTTTTTTTGTGTTCCTTAATGAACAAAGCAAAGGATTGAACCGCTTAGAATGATAACCCTTCTTATCTTACCACTCGTTTTTTATTATCACATCACAATATTCCTCAGAAATCTCTGAATGATTCCTGTGGCAGTTAGGCAATTTTTTTTTTCGAAATATTTTTGATATTTTGATAGAAAGGAATTCTTTTATTTCGAAATCCGAATTTGAAGTGGCTCTTGCGGGCATTCATCGAAAAGAGGGAACTACTTTGATTTTAGCAATTGAGATATTTGGAAACAATATTTTTTTTTCATTCGCGTACTTTATTCTTAGGCTATTTTTGTATTCTTTATAAATTCAAGGAATAATCATCGATTTATAAACAAAAACTAGGAAAAAAATTTATAGGTTCGGCATTTTGTATGTAATAGAATTTATGTTTAATAGAAATATTAAATTGTATATATTATATATAAAGTCGACGAATGAGATGGGTTAAAAATTCACAGACGAAAAAAATGGAAAAAAAAAAACATTCATTACCTTTCTATATCTTACATCTATAGTCTTTTTGCCTTGGTGTTTCTCTTTTTCATTTAATAAAAGTCTGGAATCTTGGGTTATTAATTGGTGGAATACTAGTAAATCCGAAACTTTTTTAAATGATATTCAAGAAAAAAATATTCTAGAGAAATTCATAGAATTAGAAGAACTCCTCCTGTTGGACGAAATGATAAAAGAATATCCGGAAACATATCCACAAAAGTATCATATCGGAGTCTACAAAGAAACAATCCAATTGATTAAGATGCACAATGAGCATCGTATCCATACGATTTTGAATTTCTCAACAAATATAATTTGTTTTGTTATTCTAAGTGGTTATTCAATTCTAGGCAATGAAGAACTTATTACTCTTAATTCTTGGGTTCAAGAATTCCTATATAATTTAAGCGACACAATAAAAGCTTTTTCTATTCTTTTATTAACCGATTTATGTATAGGATTCCATTCACCCCACGGTTGGGAACTAATGATTGGTTCCATCTACAAAGATTTTGGATTTGCTCATAACGATCAAATTATATCTGGCCTTGTTTCCACTTTTCCAGTAATTCTCGATACAATTTTAAAATATTGGATCTTCCATTATTTAAATCGTCTATCTCCGTCACTTGTAGTGATTTATCATTCAATGAATGATTGAAAAATGATTTACTGATCCAATTAGAATCTTTGTTATTGTGTACATTTATTATTGTGTACATAAGCAAAACATTCAATATACACTTATTTTTTTTTCTATACATCCAAGAGATTCGGATTTTTCTTATATTTAAATAAAAATTTTTCAGTAAATGGCAGCATCATGGATAGGGAACTATAGTAGCGACCTACTTAATTTTATTGTAGAAATTTT